AGCTAAAATTGATTATTGTTCCTATACAGTTCGAACTATTTATGGGGTTTTAGGAATAAAAATTTGGATCTTCGTAGACGAAGAATAACAAACTTTATTTGTCTTTACATTTTATCCAAGGATAAAAAACTAAAACTATGTAGTATAACACTATACAGACAGCAATAAAAAAATTACAGTCTTCTTTTTTTGTTTAAGAAAAAATAAGCAATTCTATAAGGTTGAATAAAAATTTCCATCAAAACTCCTTTGATATAATTGCTATGCTTAGTGTGTGACTCGTTAGTTTAGGATTCGATTAGACTAATAAAAAAAAAAAAAAAAGAACTTACCTATAAGAGCAACTAATAACTATAGCATTAATAAATAACCTAAGCAACTCATTGCTTCGCATTATCTGGATCCAAAAAAATAAGTCAAGATATGATAGACTGATCATATAATTGTAGCAACTGAATTTTTTTTACAAAAAAAAAGAATAACGAAATATTATTATATTATTAAGTTATGAAAGGTAATTGAAAAGTATGCGGATAAACGGAAGGATGAAAGAAAGAGAGAAAAAATTTGAATATTAATGATCTATTATTCCAATTTGGAAAGTCTATGAGGTCACTGTAATAAAAACAATGTAATAAAGCATGAATACAGATTCATTCATAATAATTAAATAAATCTGTTCGTTCTGAAAACAAAAAATTAAGAGCCTTGAGCCAATAAAAACTGAGAAAATTGACTCTAAAATAAATTAAAAAATGAAATTAAAAATTTCAGGCAAGAGCTCCATTGTAGAATTCGGTCCTAATGATTAATCAAGAGGCGATGGGAACGACGGAACCCATGAATATAGAGGATTCAATTGAAAAATAAATCTTAGTAATTCATTGGACAGGATGGCGGAATAAACCATAAACTTTATTATCTATTCTGATTTTTATTCTGAGACCTCGTGGGATAAAGATAAAACTTAAATAGATATTGAAAGAGTAAATATTCGCCGGCGAATTTTTTTTTTTTCAAATAAAAAAAGTAATAAAAAACGAAAAAGATAAAAGAAAATAAGGATTTTGTTAGAATATTCTAACTCTAACAAAAACGACATTCGATATAATGATATTACGTTATTTTTAAATAAATATAATTTTTAAATAAATATAAATAGAATTCATCTTGGATTCCATTTTGAAAAAGACATACACAAATTTAGAAGAGATCAGATGAAATTTCAAAAAAGACCATGATTAATAGGATTTAACTACATCTATATATTAATACAAGCTTTTTTAGTACTTTTATTCGCGAGGAGCTGGATGAGAAGAAACTCTCACGTTCAGTTCTGTAGTAGAGATGGAATTTCTAATTTAGAAAAAACCCATCAACTATAACCCAAAAAGAACCAGATTTCGTAAACAACATCGAGGAAGACTAAAAGGAATATCTTCTCGTGGGAATCGTATTTGTTTTGGCAGATATGCTCTTCAAACACTTGAACCCGCTTGGATCACATCTAGACAAATAGAAGCAGGGCGACGAGCAATGTCACGAAATGTACGACGCGGGGGAAAAATTTGGGTACGTATATTTCCAGACAAACCAGTTACAGTAAGACCGGCGGAAACGCGTATGGGTTCTGGGAAAGGATCCCCGGAGTATTGGGTAGCTGTGGTTAAACCAGGTAAAATCCTTTATGAAATGGGTGGTGTACCCGAAAATATAGCCAGAAAAGCTATTTCAATAGCGGCATCAAAAATGCCTATAAAAACCCAATTCATTATTTCTGAATAGGAATATAGAATGAAAAAGCTAAATAGCATTTAAGGATAAAAAGATTCTCAGTTTTATTTTTTTGACAAACAATATTTTTTTACTTCGTCCTTTGTATTAAAAGAAGAGATACAAAAAAATGATATGATTCAACCACAAACCTATTTGAATGTAGCAGACAACAGCGGGGCTCGAGAATTGATGTGTATTCGAATAATAGGAGCTAGTAATCGCCGATATGCTCATATTGGTGACGTTATTGTTGCTGTAATCAAGGAAGCAATACCGAATACTCCTCTAGAAAGATCAGAAGTGATCAGAGCAGTAATTGTACGTACTTGTAAAGAACTCAAACGTAACAATGGGACGATAATACGATATGATGACAACGCCGCAGTTGTCATTGATCAAGAAGGGAATCCAAAAGGAACTCGAGTTTTTGGGGCGATCCCACGGGAATTGAGACAATTAAACTTTACTAAAATAGTTTCATTAGCTCCTGAGGTCTTATAAGACCTAAATATCGATAGTTAGTATAGGATTTAAAAAATTGTATTGAAATAAAATTAATTAATCGATTGTGTATCACGCATATACCCTTAATAAAAAACGATTAATAATTTAATTCATATATTAATATATAATTCGTCTATATCTATATATAAATAAAAGAAAAAGAACATGTTGATTATATCAAAATTATAGAACAATAAGGAATTTTAACTTATCATGGGGAAAGACACTATTGCTGATATAATAACCTATATACGAAATGCTGACATGAATAGAAAAGGAACAGTTCGGATAGGGTCGACTAACATCACCGAAAGCATTGTTAAAATACTTTTACGGGAAGGTTTTATCGAAAACGTAAGGAAACATCGTGAAAACAATCAATATTTTTTGATTTTAACCCTAAAACATAGACGAAATAAGAAAGAATCCTATAAAACTATTTTAAATTTAAAGCGAATAAGTCGACCGGGTCTACGAATCTATTCTAACTCTCAACGAATTCCACGAATTTTAGGCGGAATAGGAATTGTAATCCTTTCGACTTCTCAAGGTATAATGACAGACCGAGAAGCTAGACTAAAAAGAATCGGTGGAGAAATTTTGTGTTATATATGGTAATCCTTCTAATATTAAAATTGGATATCCGGAATTTACCATTTGTGAAAAAAGGGGGTTGTGTAATACCACCCCTGCTAAAAATAAAAATTTTAGCAAGTTCTTAGGTATAAGTTAATCAGGGGACAGCCGCTTTCTAGACTCCATAACAAGGATTCAAAAGAGTAAGTGGTTTTTTCAATTTCAACATTCCTTTCACGAAGATACAATTAAAGATTCAAAAATATCAAGAAACCTTTCTTTCGTTCAACAAAACAATAAGTATATTCACAGAATTAAGGAATAATAACTATGAAAATAAGGGCTTCCGTTCGTAAAATTTGTGAAAAGTGTCGACTAATCCGTAGGAGGGGACGAATTATAGTAATTTGTTCCAACCCGAGGCATAAACAAAGACAAGGATAATATTACTAAAGGAAATAAAATAAAGGAAAGGGCACTTCCAAGGAGCTGGCAAAAAAAAGTCCGTTTTGACATGAAATGGATATATCCATATATTTCTTGTGAAATGAAAAAATATGGCAAAACCTATATTAAGAATTGGTTCACGTAAAAATACACGTAGTGGTTCACGTAAAAATGTACGTAGAATACCAAAGGGAGTTATTCATGTTCAAGCAAGTTTCAACAATACCATTGTGACCGTTACAGATGTACGGGGTCGGGTTATTTCTTGGTCCTCCGCGGGTACTTGTGGATTCAGGGGTACAAGAAGAGGAACACCTTTTGCTGCTCAAACCGCAGCAGGAAATGCTATTCGAGCAGTAGTGGATCAAGGTATGCAACGAGCGGAGGTAAGGATAAAAGGCCCTGGACTGGGAAGAGATGCAGCATTACGAGCTATTCGTAGAAGCGGTATACTTTTAAGTTTCGTACGAGATGTAACCCCTATGCCACATAATGGTTGTAGACCCCCTAAAAAAAGACGTGTATAGAACTAAATAAAAGCTGAAAGGGTTTCAAGAGAAATAAACGATTCAATGATCTGATCAAATAAAATTACTATGGTTCGAGAGAAAGTCAAAGTATCTACTCGGACACTACAGTGGAAGTGTGTTGAATCAAGAAGAGACAGTAAGCGTCTTTATTATGGACGCTTTATTCTGTCTCCACTTATGAAAGGTCAAGCCGACACAATAGGCATTGCGATGCGAAGAGCTTTACTTGGCGAAATAGAAGGAACATGTATTACACGTGCAAAATCTGAGAACATACCACATGACTATTCTAACATAGTAGGTATTCAAGAATCAGTACATGAAATTTTAATGAATTTGAACGAGATTGTATTAAGAAGTAATCTATACGGAACGCGCAACGCGCTTATTTGTGTCAAAGGTCCCGGATATATAACTGCTCGAGACATAATTTTACCGCCCTCTGTGGAAATAGTTGATAATACACAGCATATAGCTACCTTAACGGAACCAATAGATTTGTGTATTGGATTAAAAATCGAGAGGAATCGCGGATATAGCCTAAAAATGTCAAATAACTTTGAAGACAGAAGTTATCCTATAGATGCAGTATTCATGCCTGTTCAAAACGCGAATCATAGTATTCATTCTTATGGGAATGGGAATGAAAAACAAGAGATTCTTTTTCTAGAAATATGGACAAATGGAAGTTTAACTCCTAAAGAAGCACTTCATGAAGCCTCCCGGAATTTGATTAATTTATTTATTCCTTTTCTACATGTAGAAGAAGAAACGTTCTATTTAGAGAACAATCAACATCAAGTTACTTTACCCCTTTTTCCTTTTCATAATAGATTAGTTAACCTAAGAAAAAAAAAAAAAGAACTAGCATTTCAATATATTTTTATTGACCAATTAGAATTGCCTCCCAGAATCTATAATTGTCTCAAAAAGTCTAATATACATACATTATTGGACCTTTTGAATAACAGTCAAGAAGACCTTATAAAAATTGAACATTTTCACATAGAAGATCTAAAAAAGATATTAGACATTCTAGAAAAAAAAGAGAAAAAGCATTAAAAAAAATTACTAAAAAGTAAATTTGAAATTGAAATGGATTTTAAACCTGCAACGTAATTTCTATGTTCCAGTCGAACCCAATTTAATTAATTTAATTAATTAGAT